TTAGAAATTTCATGTGGAAAAAAAAAAAAAAAACAATTGAAAAAAAAGAAGAAGAACAATCAAAAATAGAAGAAAAAAAACGGATAGAAATTGCAGAAACTTGGGATAGCTTCCTATTTGCTCAAATAATAAGAGGTTCTCTCTTAGTAACTCAATCTATTCTTAGAAAATATATTATAATACCTTTATTGATAATAATTAAAAATAGCGTCCGTATGTTATTATTTCAATTTCCCGAGTGGTCCGAGGATTTAAAGGATTGGAAACGTGAAATGCATGTTAAATGCACTTATAATGGGGTTCAACTGTCCGAAACAGAATTTCCAAGAAACTGGTTAACGGATGGTATTCAGATAAAAATCCTATTTCCTTTTTATCTTAAACCTTGGCATAAATATAAATTTCAATCATCTCAGAAGGCTCGACTAAAAAAAACAAAAGACAAAGTAGAAAAAAACGAATTTTGTTTTTTAACAGTTTGGGGGATGGAAACCGAAGTACCATTTGGTTCTGCCCAAAAAAAGTCCTCTTTTTTTGAACCTATTTCTAAAGAATTAAAAAAAAGAATAAAAAAACTCAAAACTAAGTCTTTTCTGGTTTTAAGGATTTTCAAAGAAAGAGCAACAATTTTCCTAAAAGTCGCAAAAGAAATTAAACACTGGATTATCAAAAACTTTCTTTTTATAAAAGGAAAAATAAAAGACCTTTCAAAACGAAATCTAATTACATTATTTGGCCTGAGAGAAATATATGAATTAAATGAAACTAAAAAAGATTCAATAATGAGTAATCAGATGAATCAGGAACTATCTGTTCAAAATAAATCCACGGAGTGGATAAATTCTTCACTCAGCGAAAAAAAAAAAAAAAAATTTATTGATAGAATAAAGACAATTAGAAATAAAATAGAAGAAATTTCAAAAGAAAAACAAAACCTAACTAATAGTTGTAACAAACCGCGTTATGGTTATAAAATAATTAAGTCATCAAAAAAAATTTGGCAGACATTCAAAAGACAAAATACCCGATTAATTCGTAAATCTTTTTTTTTTTTTAAATTTTACATCGAACAACTGTCTATAGATATTTTTATAGGTATCATTAATATTCCAAGAATTACTACACAACTTTTTTTTGAATCAACAAAAAAAATTATTCAGAAATATATTTACAAGAATGAAGAAACTGGAGAAAAAATAAAAAAGAATACCATTTATTTTATTTCGACTATAAAAAATTTAATATCAAAAAAAAAGGTTTTTAGTTATGACCTATGCTCTTTATCACAAGCATATGTATTTTACAAATTATCCAAAATCCAAGTTAGTAACTTTTCGAAATTAAAGGCTGTTCTTGAATATAACATATGCATAACATCCTTTTTTGTTAAGAATCAAATAAAGGATTTTTTTAAAGAACAAGGAATCTTTCATTATGAATTAAAAGATAAAACATTTTTTAATTCCGAAGTAAATCAATGGAAAAACTGGTTACGAAGTCATTATCAATACAATTTACCTCAGGTTGCGTGGGCTAGATTAGGGACCCAAAAATGGAAAAAGAAAATAAACCAAGACTCTCTAGTTCTAAAGCCAAGTTTAACCAAAGAGGATTCATATGAAAAAAACAAAGTTGATAATTACAAAAAACAAAAGTTTTTTGAGGCCGACTCGTTATTAAATCCAAAACATAATTTAAAAAAAGATTCTATATATAATCTTTTTTGCTACAAATCTATTTATTCTACAGAAAAAAATTTTTTTGACATGTCTATAGGTATTACTCTAGATAATTGTTTAATCTCTTATTTTCTAGAAAAATATAATATTCGGGGTATGGGGGAAATCCGGCATAGAAAATATTTGGATTGGAGAATTATAAACTTTTGGTTAAAAAAAAATTTAAATATTGAGTCCTGGATTGATACCAAGAGTAAAAAAAAATATATTAAGACTAAAGTTCAGAATTATCAAAGAGTTGATAAAATAACTAAGACGGGTCTTGCAAAAAAAAAAAGAAACTTTTTTGATTGGATGGGAATGAATGAAGAAATACTAAATCGTCGTATAACAAATTTTGAATTTTTTTTCTTTCCAGAATTTTTATTATTTTCTAGTACATATAAAAATAAACCTTGGGTCATACCAATTAAATTACTTCTTTTCAATTTTAATGAAAACAAAAATGTTAATAAAAAGATCACTGGAAAGAAAAAAGGTTTTATACGATCAAATGAAAAAAAAAACCTTCGATTTTATAATCTAAATAAAGAAGAAAAAGAATCGGCGGGTCAAGGAGAGCTTGAATCAGATAAAGAAAAAAAAATAAATCCTGAACCAGCTCTATCAAAACAAGAAAAAAATAAGGAAGAAATTTATGCAGAATCGAGGATAAAAAAACGTAAAAATAAAAAACAATACAAAAGCAATACAGAAGCGGAACTCGATTTATTTCTCACAAGGTATTCGCGTTTTCAATTGCGATGGAATTGTTTTTTTAATCAAAAAATTCTCAATAATGTAAAAGTATACTGTCTCTTGGTTAGACTAAAAAATCCAAACGATATAGCGATATCTTCTATTGAAAGAGGGGAGATGAGTCTAGACATTCTAATGATTGAGAAGAATTTCACTTTTGCAAAATTAATGAAAAAAGGAATTTTTATTATTGAACCTGTACGTTTGTCTGTAAAAAACGATGGACAACTTATGATATATAGAACCATAGGTATTTCATTGGTTCATAAAAATAAAAAAAGTAAAAGATACAAAAAAAAAATGGAAAAATCCATTACAAAAAATAAAAACAAAACAGTAAATAAAAAAAAAAATAATTATGATTTCTTTGTTCCTGAAAATATTTTATCCCCTAAACGACGTAGAGAATTTCGAATTCTAATTTGTTTCAACTTAAAAAAAAAAAATACGAGGGATATAAATTCAAGATTTGATAAGAATATTCAAAACTGGACCACAGTTTTGCATAAAAATAAAGATCTTGATAAGGATAAAAAAAACCTAATTAAATTAAAATCCTTTCTTTGGCCCAACTTTAGATTAGAAGATTTAGCTTGTATGAATCGCTATTGGTTTAATACTACTAACGGAAATCGTTTCAGTATGATAAGAATACATATGTATACACGATTTCAAATTCATTAATGATAGATCCTTTTTACTATTTTTTACTATATATAATATATAAGTTACGGTATATGAAAACAACTATATGCACAAATATGAGGGATTGTTTTCAATTAAATCTTTATACATGAGATTAATTTAATCAATGACGTAGATACCAATCAGAACAGATCCATAAATAAATTAAAAGAATCCTCCTTTTTAGATCTAAATTTAGACTTTTTTATAAAATTAAGAATAAGAGGTTGCTAATTAAATTAAGATCCTTTTACAAAAAAAATACCACTATTATTACTGATCAGCAAAACTCATATCTTTCAATTCATATAAAAAAGGGAAGGATTTCTTTTTATGATAAAAAATGCATTCATTTCATTTCAAGAAAAAAAAGAAGAAAGCAGGGGATCCGTTGAATTTCAAGTATTCAGTTTCACTAATAAGATACGAAGACTTACTTCACATTTGGAATTGCACAGAAAAGATTATTTATCTCAGAGGGGTCTACGAAAAATTCTGGGAAAACGTCAACGACTGCTGGCTTATTTGTCAAAAAAAAATAGAGTACGTTATAAAGAATTAATAAATCAGTTGAATATTCGGGAATTAAAAACTCGTTAAATTACAAAATTGTGAATTAATTAATTTTTTAGATTTTTAATTTTTTGATAAACTTCTTTTTCAGCAATATAATTCATGCTAGAACGAATCAAGGAAAAACTTATGAAGAGACCAGTTACAGGAAAAGATCTTATGATAGTCAATATGGGACCTCACCACCCATCCATGCATGGTGTTCTTCGCTTAATTGTGACTCTAGATGGTGAGGATGTTGTTGACTGTGAACCCATATTGGGTTATTTACACAGGGGAATGGAAAAAATTGCAGAAAACCGAGCAATTATACAATATTTACCTTATGTAACGCGATGGGATTATTTAGCTACTATGTTTACAGAAGCAATAACAGTAAATGGACCAGAACAATTGGGAAATATTCAAGTTCCTAAAAGAGCCAGCTATATCAGAGTAATTATGCTGGAATTGAGTCGTATAGCTTCTCATCTGTTATGGCTCGGCCCTTTTATGGCAGATATTGGTGCACAGACTCCTTTTTTCTATATTTTCAGAGAACGAGAATTTATATATGATCTATTCGAAGCTGCCACCGGTATGAGAATGATGCATAATTTTTTTCGTATTGGAGGAATAGCGGCTGATTTACCTTATGGTTGGATAGATAAATGCTTGGATTTTTGTGATTATTTTTTAACCGAGGTTGTTGAATATCAAAAACTGATTACACGAAATCCTATTTTTTTAGAGCGGGTTGAAGGAGTTGGGAGTATTGGTGGGGAAGAAGCAATAAATTGGGGTTTATCCGGACCAATGCTACGCGCATCCGGAATACCATGGGATCTTCGTAAAGTTGATCGTTATGAGTCTTACGATGAATTTGAATGGGAAATTCAATGGCAAAAACAAGGGGATTCATTAGCTCGTTATTTAGTACGACTTAGCGAAATGACAGAATCAATAAAAATTATTCAACAGGCTCTGGAAGGACTTCCGGGAGGTCCCTATGAGAATTTAGAAAGCAGAGGCTTTGATAAAAAAAGGAATCCAGAATGGAATGATTTTGAATATCGATTCATTAGTAAAAAACCTTCTCCTACTTTTGAATTATCGAAACAAGAACTTTATGTAAGAGTTGAAGCCCCAAAAGGAGAGTTGGGCATTTTTCTCATAGGAGATCAAAGTGGTTTTCCTTGGAGATGGAAAATAAGACCACCGGGTTTTATTAATTTGCAAATTCTTCCTGAACTAGTTAAAAGAATGAAATTGGCTGATATTATGACGATACTCGGTAGCATAGATATAATTATGGGAGAAGTTGATCGTTAAAATGATAATTTATGCAACAGAAATACAAACTATAAATTCTTTTTTTAGGTTGGAATATTTAAAAGAGGTCTACGGACTCATATGGATGTTTGTCCCTATATTTTCTCTTGTATTGGGAATCATAACAGGTGTACTAGTAATTGTGTGGTTAGAAAGAGAAATATCTGCAGGGATACAACAACGTATTGGACCTGAATACGCCGGCCCGTTGGGAATTCTTCAAGCCCTAGCCGACGGGACAAAACTGCTTTTCAAAGAAGATCTTCGGCCAGCTAGAGGAAATACTCCTTTATTTAGTATTGGACCATCGATAGCAGTTATCTCAATTTTACTAAGTTATTCAGTAATTCCCTTTAGCAATCACCTTGTTTTAGCGGATCTCAATATCGGTATTTTTTTATGGATTGCCATCTCAAGTATTGCTCCTATTGGACTTCTTATGTCAGGATATGGATCAAATAATAAATATTCTTTTTTAGGTGGTCTGCGAGCTGCTGCCCAATCGATTAGTTATGAAATACCATTAACTCTATGTGTTTTATCAATATCTCTACGTGCGATTCGTTGAAACACAAACATTTTTACTATTCCGTTTCTTATAGACGAATAAGTTAAAAACGGAATATATATATTTATTTTTGGGTTTATTTTAATAAAAGGAATTTGATAGTTATATATGAGTGAAAAAAACTGCTCAGAAATTAGCAGTAAAAAAAAATTTGAGTCTCATTTCCTATGTACAAAGGTTAAACGGAAATAAACATAATCGTAATAATCACTTTACCCCAAGGTTGGTTGGATTTAGTCATCCTGTCTTGAAGCGGGTTCAAAATATTAACCGTATGGCGTTTTCACTATCAGTTATATAGATTAACATACATGTATTACAAAGTGAGCGGCAATTAGGTAAAAGTAAGTGGATGGTTAGAAACACCAAAGTACACAAAGAATTTGTAATAGAGATTAAACAAATTGAAAAGGATATTTATGCATAACATAAGATAACAAAAAAAGAAGGTTAATTGGGGCTTGAAATTAGTAGAAATGATCAGACAGTACTCCCCAAGATTCCGATTCAGAGTATGCTCCTATCCACCGATAAATGTAATGACTATCAGAAACGAAATAATCTTTTATTTTTTAAGTCCACCAACTTTTTTATAAAAAAGAAAGAAGAATAGAAACGAAACAAGGATATTTTTTTCATATATTTTGAAAATAAAATAAAATAGAATTTCTGTCATGAATAATAAACTAATAGGATGTCTAATTCTTTTTCGTAATTGAAAACCACGATGGGCTGAAATACCTTTTTTTATTTTTACAAGGAGTATTTTATTAAAGGATTAAGTTATTACTCAACAAATAGAAATTAAAATTTGTAAAGGATGAGATGAATTCCGAAGCGCTTTTTTTATTCTTAGGATTTGAGCAGACAGAATTCCATTGGTATAATTCGGGACCCCAGATATATTTATATTTAATCTATTTTAGAACACATCATATCCATCTAAATAATACTAATCTGGTCCTTAGATTTATTTATGGCCCCCGAGGAGCCGTATGAGGCGAAGACCTCATGTACGGTTTTGTAATAGCGGTGAGAATAGTAATGTTATCACCGACTAGGATTATCTAACAGTTTAAGTACAGTTGATATAGTTGAGGCACAATCAAAATATGGTTTTTGGGGATGGAATTTGTGGCGTCAACCTATAGGTTTTATCATTTTTCTAATTTCTTCCCTAGCAGAATGCGAGAGATTACCGTTTGATTTACCAGAAGCGGAAGAAGAATTAATAGCAGGTTATCAAACTGAATATTCAGGTATCAAATTTGGTTTATTTTACGTTGCTTCTTATCTAAATCTATTAATTTCCTCATTATTTGTGACAGTTCTATACTTAGGCGGTTGGAATATTTCTATTCCGTATATATCTATTCTGGAGCTTTTTGAAAGGGATCAAATTTTTGGAACAACAATTGGTATCTTTATTACATTAGCTAAAACTTATTTGTTCTTGTTCATTTCTATCGCAACAAGATGGACTTTACCTAGGCTAAGAATGGATCAACTACTAAATCTTGGATGGAAATTTCTTTTACCTATTTCCCTTGGTAATCTATTATTAACAACTTCTTTCCAACTCTTTTCACTATAAATTGAAAATTGAAAATGAATCCAACATATTCATTACTTGTTTTAAACAAGAGAAAGAAACAAAGATAAAATTATTCATAGATAATTACAATATGCTTCCTATGATAACCGGGTTCATGAATTATGGTCAACAAACCCTACGAGCTGCAAGGTATATTGGTCAAGGTTTCATGATTACCTTATCCCACACAAATCGTTTACCTGTAACTATTCAATATCCCTATGAAAAATTAATAACCTCGGAACGTTTCCGAGGGCGAATCCATTTTGAATTTGATAAATGCATTGCTTGTGAAGTATGTGTTCGAGTATGTCCTATAGATCTACCTGTTGTTGATTGGAAATTGGAAACGAATATTAGAAAAAAACGATTGCTTAATTACAGTATTGATTTTGGAATTTGTATATTTTGCGGTAATTGTGTTGAATATTGTCCAACAAATTGTTTGTCAATGACTGAAGAATATGAATTTTCAACTTATGATCGTCACGAATTGAATTATAATCAAATAGCTTTGGGTCGTTTACCAATGTCAGTAATTGACGATTACACTATTCGAACAATTTTGAATTCACCTCAAACAAAAAAAGGGTAAACCCATTAAGTTTATTAAAAAAAGAATTCAAAATTTTTGAATTATATAAATAATTTAATTAAAAAATTGTATTATATTTATATAATAATATTAAGTATTAAGGCTCATTCTTTTAATAATTCTTTTAATATAATAAATTCGTAATTACTTTCTTGAAACAGATAGGTTGAACACTTTAGCATAAAAAGCGAAACTGTCTAATAATTGTATCTAAATAAATTGATATCCATTAGATTCTAATTTCACTCTATTAGAAACATATTAAAAACAAATTCCCCGGTTAAATTAATAAGGTCATGAAAAGGGTTTCTTTTTTTTTCTTTTTTTAATAATATAATGGATTTGCCTGGACCAATACATGATTTTCTTTTAGTTTTTCTGGGATCCGGTATTATAGTAGGAGGTCTGGGAGTGGTATTACTTCCCAACCCAATATTTTCAGCCTTTTCCTTAGGATTTGTTCTTGTTTGTATATCTTTATTGTATATTCTATCAAATTCCCATTTTGTAGCTGCTGCACAACTCCTTATTTACGTGGGGGCCATAAATGTTTTAATCATATTTGCTGTGATGTTCATGAATGATTCAGAATATTCCACAGATTTCAATCTGTGGACCGTTGGGAATGGGATTACTTCGTTGGTTTGTACAACTATTCTTTTTTCATTAATTTCTACTATTCTCGATACGTCATGGTACGGGGTTATTTGGACTACAAGATTAAACCAGATTCTAGAGCAAGATTTAATAAGTAATAGTCAACAAATAGGAATTCATTTATCAACAGATTTTTTTCTTCCATTTGAACTCATTTCAATAATTCTTTTAGTTGCTTTGATAGGTGCAATTTCGGTGGCTCGTCAATAAAAAACGTTCGAATTAGTAAAGACTAAAGAAAACTTTGTGTATGTTATGATATTTTTTTTCGTTCATTCAATTAAATTTGATTGAATACTATTTAATATTTTAAATTTTATATTTTTTTATTTGATATATATTTGAAATATTTTTTTTACCTTATTTTTACCTAATATAGTTTTTATTCGTACTTTTTTGTTATATTATAGTTGATTGAATCCGGTGAATTATTGTTCATATTGAAATGAATCAAAATTGATAAGGAGTTGCTGAATGATACTCGAACATGTACTTGTTTTGAGTGCCTATTTATTTTTGATTGGTCTTTATGGATTGATCACGAGTCGAAATATGGTTAGGGCTCTTATGTGTCTTGAACTTATACTCAATGCAGTTAATATGAATTTCGTAACATTTTCTGATTTTTTTGATAATTCCCAACTAAAAGGGGATATTTTCTGCATTTTTGTTATAGCAATTGCAGCCGCTGAAGCAGCTATTGGATTAGCTATAGTTTCATCAATTTATCGTAACAGAAAATCAACTCGCATCAACCAATCGACCTTATTAAATAAGTAGCATAAATAAAAAAATTATAGATTTTCATTTGCATATATATATATGATAGGTTATGACTTACTAGATTATATTTGTGAAAATATAAGAAATCAAAGTATTTTAGCCCCTTTTTTTAATCAATTGAGCCAGAATTCATTACAAAAATTCTATTAAAGGAAATCATTGCTTCATCTAGTATTTTAATATATCATTCAGTTAGAAGTTTACTAGATTGAAAATTTATGACATTCAAAAAACTATAGATCCTATGTCACATTCAGTAAAAATTTATGATACCTGTATAGGATGTACTCAATGTGTCCGAGCATGCCCTACAGACGTATTAGAAATGATACCTTGGGATGGATGTAAAGCTAAGCAAATAGCTTCCGCTCCAAGAACCGAGGACTGTGTTGGTTGTAAGAGATGTGAATCTGCCTGCCCGACGGATTTTTTGAGCGTTCGAGTTTATTTATGGCATGAAACAACTCGAAGCATGGGTCTAGCTTATTGATACGTTACCGAAAACCTCATTTGAATAAATTTGGAATAAATTTTATTTTTTTTATTGACAAGTACTCGTACTCAAAAAAGTTAAATTATATTTTTTTATTTATATATTTTTTTTGAGTACGCGTTCTTTGGACCTGGTGTATCTTGTCTTTACCACGAATGATTTTCCTTGGTTAACAATAATTGTTGTTTTTCCTATATCTGCTGGTTCGTTAATGTTATTTCTCCCGCATAGGGGAAATAAAGTAAATAAATGGTATACTATATGCGTTTGTATCTTAGAACTTCTTCTAACGACCTACGCTTTTTGTTATAATTATAAAATGGACGATCCATTAATTCAACTGTCCGAAGATTATAAATGGATAAATTTTTTTGATTTTTACTGGAGAATGGGAATAGATGGACTTTCTATAGGAACAATTTTACTGACGGGATTTATTACTACTTTAGCTACTTTAGCGGCTTTTCCTATTACTCGGGATTCCCGATTATTCCATTTCCTTATGTTAGCAATGTACAGCGGTCAAATAGGATCATTTTCTTCTCGGGATCTTTTACTTTTTTTCATCATGTGGGAATTAGAATTAATTCCCGTTTATCTACTTTTATCCATGTGGGGTGGAAAGAAACGTCTGTATTCAGCTACAAAATTTATTTTATACACTGCAGGAAGTTCTATTTTTTTATTAATAGGAGTTTTAGGTATAAGTTTATATGGTTCGAACGAACCAACATTAAATTTAGAACTATTAGCTAATCAATCCTATCCTGTCACACTCGAAATACTTTTTTATATTGGATTTCTTATTGCTTTTGCCGTCAAATCACCGATTATACCTTTACACACTTGGTTACCTGACACCCACGGCGAGGCACATTACAGTACCTGTATGCTTCTCGCTGGAATCTTATTAAAAATGGGAGCATATGGGTTGGTTCGAATCAATATGGAATTATTACCTCACGCTCATTCTATGTTTTCTCCTTGGTTGATGTTAGTCGGTACAATCCAAATAATTTATGCAGCTTCAACATCTCCTGGTCAACGTAATTTAAAAAAGAGAATAGCCTATTCTTCTGTATCTCATATGGGTTTTATAATTATAGGTATTGGTTCTATAACGGACCCTGGACTTAATGGAGCTATTTTACAAATAATCTCTCATGGATTTATTGGCGCTGCACTTTTTTTCTTGGCAGGAACTAGTTATGATAGAATTCGGCTTGTTTATCTTGATGAAATGGGTGGAATGGCTATCTCCATTCCAAAGATATTTACAATGTTTACTATCTTATCGATGGCTTCCCTTGCATTACCGGGCATGAGTGGTTTTGTTGCAGAATTAATCGTTTTTTTTGGAATAATTACCAGCCAAAAATATTTATTAATTTCAAAAATTTTAATTATTTTTGTAATGGCAATTGGAATGATATTAACTCCTATATATTTATTATCTATGTCACGCCAAATGTTCTATGGATACAAGTTAATTAATGTAAAAAACTTTTCTTTTTTTGATTCTGGACCCCGAGAGTTATTTCTTTCAATCTCTATTCTTCTACCCATAATAGGTATTGGGATTTATCCTGATTTTGTGCTCTCATTAGCAAGTGACAAGGTCGAATCCATTTTATCTAATTATTTTTATGGATAGTTTTCAGGAAATAAAAAAAAGCATTAAATTGAATTGTAATCAGAAGTCTTTGTTATTTGTATTGTGAGAACCTTTTGAATCAAGTAGTACAATGATTCAAAAGGTTCTTGATTATTTACTACTAAAACTAAATTAGATTTCATAACTTATATGAAGTTATATATAGATGCTATTCTTTTTTATTTGGATTTGGATTCCTTTCTTTTTTGGTTAATGTTTTATTTAATTCGATGTAAATGAACCATAACTATGTAAACCTATTCCTAAAAGATTGACGCCAAAATAGCATATCCAAATTAAAAGAAAGCCTATAGAAGCCACAATTGCAGAATTTATACCCCTAACATTCCTATTTGTTTTAATATGTAAATAAATTGCGAATATGGTCCAAGTAATAAACGCCCAAGTTTCTTTTGGATCCCAATTCCAATATGAACCCCACGTCTCATTAGCCCATACAGCTCCTGAAAGAATGCCGACGGTTAAAAAAATAAATCCAAGACTAATAATACGAAAACTCCAAAAATCTAATTGTTCAATCAATTGATACCTATAATAATTTCGAGAAAAACTAAAATTAATGTTTTGTTGTAGTAAAATAGAATTTCTTTCATTTATGTTGTAAAGTACATCAAAAGAAAATAATTCATTTAATAAATTATTTTCTTTTATATTTTTTTTCCAAAAAGTAGGGCCAACTTTGCGAAATGTAATGACTAGAAGAGCTATTGATAATAATGATCCGCATAACAGAGCGCCGTAGCCTAATATCATCATACTTACGTGCATCATTAACCACTGGGACTGGAGAGCTGGTACTAATATTGCAGACTGAGGCATTTTGTTTAAAAGACCTGAAGTAGCAAAACCCTGAATAAAAATAGCACTTGGCGCAGTTATTGCATTTAGGTGATTTTTTTGTTTTTTATTAAAATAGGAAACAATATGAATAATTGAAAAAGCCCAAGAAAGAAAAATTAATGATTCATATAAATTACTTAATGGAAAATGTCCTGAATAAATCCAACGAGTGAATAATAATCCTGTTATACCAAAAAACGTAATTACGATTCCTTTATCTGATGAATCAAAAAATCCTATGATTTCATCTAAATTAACTAATAAAGTTAAAAAATAAATTGTCAGTACAATAGAAACGACCGAAAAAGATATATGAGTTAATATATGCTCTAAAATTGAAAAAATCATAAAAAATTTGTTAAAAATTAATAAATTAATACTAGGTTTTACCCGATTTTCGAAAAAAGTCGGGTATTAGTTTTATTATAAAACTTATAATATAATATCTCTTTTATTTATTTATAAGATCTTATGCCGCTACTCGGACTCGAACCGAGATGCTATAGCACTGCTTCCTAAGAGCAGCGTGTCTACCAATTTCACCATAGCGGCAACTTGCTCAAAACAATACTAACAAGTTTTTATTCAATCGTCGAGATTAAAATTTAAATAAAGAGGCCAATTCAATGGAATTTACAATAGATTTCATGAATAAAAACTTCTTTAAATAGGTATTTGGGGTTTTAATTCAATTAAGATCTTTTTTTTATCTGAGTTAGTTGAAATTTTTTAAATTAACTTTTTGTACTTTATTTTTTTTCTAGAATACAATAAAAAAGCTTTTTATAAAAATTAAAACTTCGCCAAAATCCTTAGAAATTTTAAATAAAATCAGATTTGCCTAATTGCTCAAGAGAAAAAAATAATTATCAAAATATCTGTTTTGCTACATCTTTTTATATTGTACAAACAGTACAAACATAAGATTTTTTAATCACTTAAAAATAATATAATATATTATTATTTATTATTATATAATATCCACTTATTGTGGATAGATGCTTTTATCAATTTGATTCCAAATAAAGAATATAACAATTCAGATAAATAATAATTCCTAAAGGTATAAAGTTAAAATTTTTTCACTTATAATTAATTAATTTTAAGAACCTATTGATTTCGTTTAAAGATCTTGTATTTCCTCGTTAAGAGGAAATACAAGATCTTTTTTTATTATTGCATCAAGTTAGTAATGGGTAAAATAAAAATCCCTTTTTTTTTTGAAAAAAAAAAAGAAAAGTTAACCTTTCTTTTTATCTATATATTGTCTTTTTTTCCTCTTTTGGTTCCTATTTTTTTTATGTATTCTAAAACATTTGTTTTTTTTGTTAGGATAATTCTAATTATTAAAGTGTTTTTTATTTATTTTGTTGTACAAAAAAACTTTTTGAATTACCTGTAGAAAGTGATTTACCTAACGAAAAAGCTTTCAACGATGTCCAATATCCCTTCCTTTTCCAAAAATTTTTACGAATACGCTTTTTCGAGATAGAAGTACGTTTTTTTGGAACTGCCATTCAAAAATGAAAAAAAAAAATTTTTCAGTGGTATAATTGGATGTCAAAGACATTTATTATGCTATTATTTAGCACTCCATATTTAGTTTTTTTCTTTAAATTTTTATTATATATTATTTTCAAAACAAAAAAGACATTCAAAAGTTTAAAACCCAACGGTTTTTTACTTTTTACTTTTTTTTTTTTTTTTTTTTTTTAACGTTTGAAATCCGTACGAGAGTGCTCATTTAATTAATCTCTACTAATAGATTTAGATTATATTATCAATAAAATTCTGAAATTTATTTACTTCATATGTAAAAATAATATCGATTATAATAATCTTTCTTGCAAAAAAAAGATCACTTAGTGTACTGGAAGACAGTCACTAAATTCCATAATTAAATTTAATTCCTTAATAATTCTAAATAATCAAACTGAAAAAATTTTTTATGTAAAGTTTTTTATTATATAATTAATATTAAGTACTTTTTTTTGTCATGTAAATCTTTGGTCTATTATTAATATATGTATATAAATTATTGTAATACGGAATTATAATTAACTTTTTCTTTATCTGTATAAAATCACAATTTTTTTAGTAGTAATAAAAAAAGACAAATAATTTTTTTTGGCAATAACTTAGTAATTTTATTTAATCACTTCTAATTTTTTGATTTGAATATATATTTATTTTCAAAGATTTATGAGGGATTATACTAATTAAAAAATTTTTATATTTCGGTTTGAAATCGCGTGCTTTTTTATTGTCCCCTTTGAAAAAAAAAGATATATATACAAACCAGTGAATAAGAAATAAAAAATTTAAGAATAAAATAAAAAGGGTTTTTTATTTTATGGAACATACATATCAATATTCATGGATCATCCCTTTCATTCCACTTCCAGTACCTATTTTACTAGGAGTTGGACTTCTACTTTTTCCGACAGCAACAAAAAACCTTCGGCGTATGTGGACTTTTCTGAGTATTTTTTTGTTAAGTATAGTTATGATATTTTCACTCTATCTATTTATTCAACAAATTTTTCTAAGTTCTATTCATCAAAATGTATGGTCTTGGACCATAAATAATGAATTTTCTTTTGAGTTCGGTTACTTTATTGATCCACTTACTTCTATTATGTCAATATTAATTACAACTGTTGGAATTTTGGTTCTGATTTATAGTGACAATTATATGTCTCATGATCAAGGATATCTGAGGTTTTTTGCTTATATGGGTTTTTTTAATA